ACACTATTAGTAAAAATTTATTATATTTCTTTTCCAAAGAAAAGGTCTAATTGCTTAGATGGTGTAAAAGTGTCTGTTATTCCTATTTTTGGGGCATCTTTTGTTGGTTTGTTTCTGGTTGGTTTATTTTTATGGAAGGTGTGATTAACCGCGGTATTTTTTGTTTGTGCCGTGCTTTCTATAATTATATTTGTTTATGGTGGGCTTGGGAAGGTGTCACATTATGAGTCTGCTTTTTGACTTTTTGTCTTTAGTGAAGTTATGATTTTTGGTAGTTTTTTGACGTGCTGTTTATTTTTTGATTCTTGATCTTATGAGAATTTGTCAAGGTCTTTGGAAATACCGTTTGTTGGATGTTTTGTATTGTTAGGGTCAAGTATAACAGTTACTGCCTTTCATCATTTACTGGGTTGAAAGTATTGTGATTTTTTCCTGTTTTTAACAGTGATTTTGGGTTTGCCCTTTGTTTGTTTACAGATATCGGAAATGGAAGATATAAATGTTAATATTTTTGATACAAGATTTTATGCTAGAAGATTTTGTACTGTTGGTTTACATTTTAGACATGTGTTGTTGGGCGTGATAGGATTGACGACAATTTTAATTGTAGGTAGAGTAAAATTTGGGGTTTATCGTTGTACTGTTTTAACATGATATTGGCATTTTGTTGATTACATTTGACTAATAGTTTATACTATAGTATATGTATGTTAAATTTACTAATAGGTTATTGAAACTGATAGATTGTGGTTCTGTTGAATACTTAAACACAGTATTAGTAAAAATATGATTAGATTATTTCGTCGTAATTTAATAGATTTACCGATAAATTATTCTTTAAATTATTATTGAAGTAAAGGATTTGTTCTTTCTGTTTTTATGCTTTTACAGATTGTTACGGGAGTAGTTTTATCTTTTTTGTATGTTAGGGATTATTTATCCAGTTTTTTTACTGTGATGAGATTGTCCAAAGATTCTTTTTTTACATGGTGCTTGCGATATTGGCACATGGTTGGTGTAAAAGTATTGTTTATTTTACTTTTTATTCATATGGGTCGTTCTTTGTATTATTCTAGATATTCTAAGAAGGGTGTGTGAAAAGTTGGTTTTGTTTTGTATTTACTTGTCATGGGGGAGGCTTTTACTGGCTATATTTTGCCATGACATCAAATGTCTTATTGGGCTGCCACTGTTTTAACTTCTATAGTTGATAGGTTACCAGTTTTTGGCAGTGTTTTATATAAGTATGTAGTTGGGGGGTTTTCTGTTAGGGGTTTAACTTTGGTACGTGTTTTATCTGTTCATATATGTTTAGGTTTTGTTGTTTTAGGTTTTATGGTTTTGCACATGTATTATTTACATAAGGATGGTAGTAGAAAACCGTTATTCTCTTTTCATAGTTTAAGTGATATGATATATTTTCATTCTTACTTCTCTATTAAGGATTTTGTTTTATTGAGGATGTTTATGTGTGTTGTTATTTTTTGGTTGTTTTTTAGTCCTGATATTTTAGTGGATATAGAGGCGTATTTAGAAGCTGATCCTTTAAATACGCCAGTTTCTATAAAGCCGGAGTGGTACTTTTTAGCATTTTATGTAATTTTACGTTGCATAGGATCAAAGATTGGGGGATTAGTATTGATAGCTTCTTTTTTATTTTTATTGTGAATTCCTACTAGTAATGGTTCTAGTGTATACAATGTGTGGCGTCAATTGAAATTTTGATTGATTGTTTGTTTATTTTTTTCTTTAGTCTATTTAGGTGGCTGTCATCCTGAATATCCTTATTTGTTTATATGCCAGTTATTTAGTGTTGGAATAGTGGTGTTAATGTTTATATATAAGGTTTATTAAGTTTAGGTTATGGTTACATTATTTTTGGTTTTAGTTTTTGTAATATTGGTTAGGTTTTTTTTGTCTATTACTCGTTTTCTAAACAGTTTAATAATTTTAGAAAATTTTAACGTTCTGGTTTTAATGATGTGTTTATTAACTTCTTCTAATGATAGTCATATGATTTTTATGACTTTAATGGTTATTTCTACTGTAGAGATAATTATTGGGTTGGTTTTATTGACACGAGTGTGAGAATGTTCTTCTTCATTAGAGTTAGTTGATTTTTAGTAGTTTCATTTTTGTTATTAATGATATTGTTGTTTGGGTGTGGCGTCAATTGTGTTTCGTTATTAAATAGGATGGTTTATAATGGGTTATTTATTTTTGATTCAATTTGTTTTTATTTAGTAATGTTAGTTGTGTTTTTAGGTGTTTATAGGCAATTGATGTTTTATAATTTGTTAAGTGTATCGGTTCGTATATTTTTGTTCTTCAGTTTAGGTTTTACTGTTTTAAGCTTTTGTATAAAACATAGTATACTTTTTTGGTGTAGTTACGAGTTGTCCATGTTACCATTGTTATACTTGATTTTTAGTGAGTCTCCTTATTCTGAGCGGTTTTTAGCTGGGTGGTATTTTTGTGGTTATTTACTTAGTACTAGGTTACCATTAGTTCTAATCTTGTTGTATTTGTCTTCTGTTGAAGGTTCTTTTTATTTTACGGATTGGAGCAATGAATCTGGCGTTTCTATGATTGTATACTATTTACTATCTTTTGTTTTTTTTACGAAGGTGCCATTAGTTCCGTTTCATACATGATTGCCTATTGTTCATGCGGAGGCAACTAGAATAGTATCAATTTTCTTGAGGGGTTATATAATGAAGCTTGGTTTACTTGGGGTTTATCGTTGCGCTTATTTTATTTTCAATGTGGGGTTTTTATGGTATTTGTTTTTGTGTTGTGTGGTTGCTGTATTTTTTTTAATTACTTCTTGTAAAGAGTTAGATGGTAAGCGTTGGTTAGCATTTTTAAGTTTATCACATATTGTAGTTCCTTTTTTAGGGTTTTATATAGGAGATTGAATAAGTGTAAATTTTTCTTTTTTTTATTGTTTGGGTCATGGTTTAGGAGCTGGTATTGTGTTTGGTTTATTATGATTTTTTTATGATGTGTCTCATACTCGTAAATGAGTTTTGTTAAAGTCTAGTATTAAAGGTGTTTGATTGATGATTTTAGTAATTTTTAGAATGTTGAGTTTGTGCTCGTTTCCTACTACAGTTCAGTTTTTTTGTGAATTATATTTAGTTAGACAGAGTTCGGGTATGATATTGTATCTGTTGTTTTGGCTTTTTTACTTATTTTTTGGTGGGGTTATTCCGTTAATATTGTGTGGTCATTTATTAATTCGAAGGGAGTGTTATGAGTGTGTTAATGTTTCTTATTATGCTCAATTTTACTTTTTAGTTTTTTTGATTCTGTGGTGTTATTTAGGTTTTTTTATAATTTAAGGTGTTTAATGAGGTGATGTATGCATTTTACATTTTGGTTGTAAAGGTGATTAGTAATCCGTTATTTCTCTTAGCTTAAGATTTAAAGCATTAATTTGAAGCGTTAAAGATAATTTGATTAGAGAGACTAGTAAGTTAAAAAAACTGTGGGGTTCATGTCTCCTTATTACACTTATGTGTCTGGTTGAGATTAATATGTTTGTGGTTTTTAATGATTTTTGTTCTTTATTTAGTTTAATTAATAAGTTGGTGCTAGGAAGTGTGAGATATTATTATTTAAATGTGTTGGGTGTAACATTGTTTTTGTTTTTGAGATATCGTTTACCTTATTGTTGTAGTCCTTATTTGTTTGTAGCTTTTTTGGTTAGTTTGATTTTTAGTAGTTTTGTAGCATTGTTTTTAAGGCGTTTTTGTGATGATATGAATAAGTTTTTTAGTAGGTTTATACCAGTAGGCACACCTATGTATATATGTCCTTTAGTATGTGTAGCGGAGTCTATTAGTTATATTATTCGTCCTGTTGTATTAATACTGCGGCCATTTATAAAAATTAGTTTAGGTTGCTTTGGGGCAATTGCGTTGGGTAGTTTAAGATGTGTGAGTTTATGGTGAGTTTTAGTTATGTTTTTATTATTCTTTTACGAAGTTTTTGTTGCTTTAGTTCATTGATTTATTGTAACTTGTATTTTGTCTTTTTCAGTTGATCATTAATATATGTTTATCAGATTTAATCGGTTGGATGTGGTTCTTTTTTCAATGTTTTTTTCAGTTTTTTTTTGTTTTTTGTGTTGTGTGGTTGATAGATTATTGGGGTTTTGAGTTTTTTTGGAGTTAGGAGGATTGTCTTTGATTCCATCGTTTTTTTATAGTATTAAGCAAGTTTTTCATAGGTTTTACGATTCTGTACTTTGTTATATTATAATGTCAGGTTTATCTTCAGTAATGTTAGTTTCTGGGTTATTAATTAATTGTTTATATTATTTTGTATATTTTGGTTTTGCTATAAAGTTTGGGTTATTTCCTTTTATGTTTTGGGTGTATCGAGTGTTTAGAGTAGGTAAATGGGTTTTTATTTTTCTCTTAAGTGTGATAATGAAGTTTCCAGTTTTGTTTTTTTGTTTTTTATATGAAATTAAGGATTTGAAGTTAGTTTATTTAGATTGTTTTCTTACAATATTGGTTTGTTGCTTTTTAGTATGGTTTTTTAGTCTAAGCTGGGAATACATATGGTGTCACATATCGTTAACTTCAGTTTCTACGTTAGTAGTTGTATGTTTTTCTAGTGATATAGAGATTTGTTTTTTTGTTTATTGATATTACTTTTTTTGAGGATGTTTATGTGTGTTGTATTTGGCATTTGTATCGGATAAAAAGGATTTAAAGGGTTATTTTTTTTGAGGGTTTTGCTTTTTAATGTTAGTAACTCCTGTGTCGGTTCCCTTATTTTATAAGTTGGGCGTTAGGTTGGGTTTATTATATTCATCTATTTACGTACTAATTATGTGGAGGTTTTATAGATTTTCTGAACAGTTTTTTTTGTATAAGTTGGCTGGGGACTATTTTTATTCTAAAGTGTTTAATAGATGAGCGTAAAAGTGAATATTGGTATGTAATGTAGTTTATGTAAAATGTATGTTTTACACACATAAGAACTCGATTGAGTATTACTAATATTTGTGTTTGTCATTAACATAATAGTTTAATTAAAAACGTTGGGTTTGCGTCTCAAAAATGGATGTAGTTCTTTTGTTAGATGGGTGATTTTAGTTTAAATAAAATAATGATTTGTCTAGTCATAGATGATTAATTGATAATCAAGTCACTTTATCATGATTATTTTTGGCTTATTGTCTGGGGTTTTTGGTTTATTAATTAGTTTGCTAGTTATAGCATTTTTTATATTGGGCGAACGTAAGATTTTGGGTTATTCTCAATTTCGTAAGGGGCCAAATAAGGTTGGTATAATGGGTTTGTTACAAAGATTTTCAGATTTATTGAAGTTGGTTGTTAAGTTTAAGAATTATTTTTTTCAGACTCGTAGATGAGTTGGTCTGTTTGGTGTTTTTTTACTAGTCTGTTTGGTGGTATTTTATACTTTTGTTTATGGATCTTATCATAGTTGTAGCTTTAATTCACTTTCATTGTTGTGATTTTTGGTAATAACTAGATTTTGTAGTTATTCTATAATGTGTGTTGGATGAGGTAGTTATAAAAATTATTCTTTTTTAAGTTCGGTGCGTTGTGCTTTTGGTTCTATAAGGTTTGAGGCTTGTTTTATGTGTGTTGTTATTTTTTCGTCGTTGAGGTATTTTAGTTATAATTTGGTTGATTATTTTTTAAGTGATTGGTTTTCTGTATTATTGTTTCCGTTAGTGTTTTTACTTTATTTGATATGTGTGTTATGTGAGACTAATCGTACACCATTTGATTACGGTGAAGCTGAGAGGGAATTGGTTAGTGGATTTAATGTTGAGTATAGTGGTATCTTTTTCACTTGTTTATTTGCATGTGAATATATTGTTATATATATATTTTCTTGATTAGGGTCTATATTAATGTTTAATGGTGGACTTTGGGGGGGTTTTGTTTTGTCATTTATTTTATTATTTATAATGTGAGCTCGTGCTACATTGCCACGTGTTCGTTATGATTACTTTGTTAAATTTTTTTGGGATGTGTGTTTGTGTTTGCTTATATTAAGTCTTTTTACGGTAGTAAAATAACATGTCTATATAGATTATGTAAATCGTGATGCTGTTAACTTCAGGAAATGGTTGTAGGCCATTATAGTCGTTGTGTGGGTGTTTGGTGCTAATCTTAGTTTAAGTTAAGAATGATGGTTTTGGGGACCTTTGGTCTCAGTGAGAGGTTTGAGATTAATAGGGCTGCGTTAGCAGGTCACTTTGATATAGTGAATTGTGAATTGATATTCCGTTAATATACTCATGTATTCTAAGTATAAAGAGCTGGATTCTTACTTCAGTAATGTGATTTTCACTGTGAGTTGTGATTGCTTTATTATTTGGGGTTGTTGTTTTGTTTATGTTGATTGGAGTGATTTACTTTTTTTGTTCAAGTGTATTGAAAAATATAGTTAAATTTGGGTGTAGTTGGGGTAGTGTTTATGAGTGTGGTTTTTTTTCTAGTGTTTTAAATTTAAACTGTTTTAGGTTTACTTATTTTTTTCTGTTGGTTATGTTCGTAGTTTTTGATTTGGAGATTTCCTTACTATTGAATATGTTTGGTCAAGGTTTATTGTTTTATAACTTTTTTTATTACTATTTTTTTTTAGTGATACTGTTTTTGGGGTTTATAGTCGAATTATTTAGTGGTTATGTTCGTTGACTTTATTAAAGAGGAAAATGTAAAGTTACTGCTAATAATTTTGTGTCAATTAGATTTGACTTTCTCTTGAGTAATATAAGATTAAGTTAGGTAAGACTGGATATTTTCAAAATATTTAGGGACTTTTGTCATCTTATGAAGATGATATTAAAATCATTAGTAAGTTGAGTATTTACTTTAGATCATAAGCGTGTTGGTATAATTTATACTTTACTTGGTTTGTGGTCTGGTTTTGTAGGTTTGAGGTTTAGTTTATTGATTCGTGTAAAATTTTTGGAACCTTATTATAATGTTGTTTCTTTAGATTGCTATAAATTTTTAGTTACTAACCATGGTATAATTATGATTTTTTTCTTTTTGATGCCCATATTAATTGGTGGTTTTGGAAAATATTTAATTCCCTTAATAGGTGGGTTGTCTGATTTAAATTTACCTCGATTAAAAGCTTTGAGTGCATGATTGCTTGTGCCTTCGATAGTTTTTTTAGTGGTGAGAATGAGTTTAGGAGCTGGTATTGGGTGAACTTTTTATCCTCCTTTATCGTCGTCATTATTTTCTAGAAGAAATGGTGTGGATTTTTTGATGTTTTCGTTGCATTTAGCTGGTGCGTCAAGTATATTTAGTTCAATTAATTTTATTTGTACTTTATACAGTGTTTTTATGACTAATATTTTTTCTCGTACTTCTATAGTTCTTTGATCATATCTTTTTACGTCTATTTTGTTGTTAGTTACTCTTCCTGTTTTAGCAGCTGCTATTACAATGCTTTTGTTTGATCGTAAATTTAGTTCTGCATTTTTTGATCCATTAGGTGGTGGAGATCCTGTATTATTTCAGCATATGTTTTGGTTCTTTGGTCATCCAGAGGTTTATGTTTTAATTCTTCCTGGATTTGGAATTATTAGTCATATATGTTTGAGAATAAGTATGAGTCCTGATGCTTTTGGGTTCTATGGATTATTATTTGCTATGTTTTCAATAGTCTGTTTGGGTAGAAGTGTGTGGGGTCATCATATGTTTACTGTTGGGTTAGATGTTAAGACTGCTGTTTTTTTTAGTTCTGTGACTATGATTATAGGTGTGCCTACTGGTATAAAGGTGTTTACTTGGTTATATATGCTTTTAAACTCTCATGTGAATAAGAGTGATCCTGTTGTTTGATGAATTGTTTCTTTTATAGTTTTGTTTACTTTTGGTGGGGTTACTGGTATTGTGTTGTCAGCATGTGTATTAGATAAAGTTCTTCATGATACCTGATTTGTAGTTGCTCATTTTCATTATGTTATGTCTTTAGGTTCTTATATAAGTATTATAATTATGTTTATATGATGGTGACCTTTAATTACTGGATTAAGTTTAAATAAGTGTTTGTTGCAATGTCAGTGTATAATTTCTAACATAGGATTTAATTTGTGTTTTTTTCCTATGCATTATTTTGGCTTGTGTGGGTTACCCCGGCGTGTTTGTGTGTATGAATGTGCTTATAATTGGGTTAAAATTGTGGCTACTGTTGGTTCTTTTATTTCTGCATTTAGTGGTTGTTTTTTTGTTTTTATACTTTGAGAATCTATTGTTAATCGTAATGAGGTGTTAGGTTCATATGGGTCTTCTGGTTATTTTATTGACTTTTTAATGAGTCCAGTTGCTTGTCATAATGATTATTTTTGTTACCCTTATACTATTGACTATACATATGGTGTGTATTATATGCGGTGAGTAGATGATTGTACTTATGTTCCTGCTTGTGGTTTTTTAGTTTAATTAAAATGTGGATTTTGTAAATCTATGATGATAATTTATCATTGACCTATTGTTTTATAAAATTGTTGAGTAGGGTTTTTAGGTTTATTTGCCTTTTGCATCATGCTTAATAGATTTTAAAAAGTATTTTTATTACCGAATAGTTTAGATCTTAAAATTGATTGTTTAGAATTGGTTTGTCTCTTAGGTAAAGTGAATGGAAATTAATTTTAGGAAGTGATAAGTTATTCGTTAAACTTTATATCTGTTTAGTTACTTGCGTATATCAAATTATAAGATAGGCTATGAGGTCTGTTTTAAGTTTATATTGAGTTATGATTGTCTGGAAAATTAGGTTAAAAGTACCTATTTTTTGTGAATTTGTTAAAAAAATTTGTATTTGGTTTGGGCAATTAATTGTTGTAGTAACTTGGTGTAACTTTTAGTTAGAAAGAATTATTAAATAAGTAATTATATTATGTTGATTATTTCTCAGGGTCTTTCCGTCTGTTTATTAAAAACATTTCCAGTTTGAAGTTTAACTGGTAGTACCTGCCCAGTGTAATTTTTATAAATGGCCGCAGTATACTGACTGTGCAAAGGTAGCATAATTAATTGCCTTTTAATTGGGGGCTTGTTTGAATGGTTTGACGTGGAAGACTTGAATATTTGGCATTTTTTTGAAATTAATTTTAGGGGTTCAGAATCCCTTATTTTTAATAAGACGGAAAGACCCTAGGATCTTTTCTTTTTGTTTGGGGCAAATTTTGCTTTTTTAGAAAAATTGTGACCCTGATTGTTAAAGTTTAGTGGGTTAAGTTACCCTAGGGATAACAGTGTAATGATTAATGAGAGATCCTATCGAATTAATCGTTTGCCACCTCGATGTTGACTTAGGTTAAGGTTCAGGTGCAGCAGTTTGAACTTTTGGTCTGTTCGACCAGATTTACCTTCATGAGTTGAGTTAAGACCGGCGTGAGCCAGGTCGGTTCTTATCTATTTAAGAAATTTATTAGTACGAAAGGACGGTAAATTTTTTTATTGAGTGTGATTAATGTTAGTTTTGCAAAGACTAAAAAGAGTTATGTTAACTCCATACTTTATTTGTTTAATTATGGCAATAGAAAGTGTGTAACTCATTGATTGCATAAAGTTATTATATTTTATACATTGTTTATGAATTACTATTTATGATTAGCAATCAGTTTTTTGTTAAGATTTATGTCTTATAAGGGTGGGTTACTAATAAAGGGGATAGGACACAGTGCCAGCATCTGCGGTTAGTCTGTTTTCTTTGCTTTTTTATAGACTGGATTTATATATTTATAACTAAAATTAGGTTAAATTTTTTTTTTATGGAGTTAAATATTTAGATTGATGAAAGATGTATAATAGTGACAGGGATTAGATACCCCATTAATGTACATTGTAGCTTTGTCTTAGTTAATATAACTAAAATAATTTGGCAGTGAGCGACTCTTTTTAGGGGAAGGTGTGGTGTAAAGGATGTTCCGCCTAATAATTTACTTTCGTTATGTTGGTGTATATCTGGTTTAATATTATCGTTGAGTAAGTGAGTTTGTGTAGTTTTATTTAAGCCAAGTCTATGTGCTGCTTATGAAAGTATTCATGCGTTACATTTATAAGGTTTTGGTTGTAATACTAAAATATTTAGGACTTAAAAGTAATGTTCAATAAGTTTGTGAGTGTGAAGTAAGTTTAGCTCATGTACACACCGCCCGTCACCCTCGATGCATATTGAGGTAAGTCGTAACAAGGTAACTTTAAATGAATTTGAAGTTGGTTACTGAAAAGTTTGTTCAGTTATAATGAAATTGTCTCTGTTATATTATGATATTGTTTGTTACATAATTGCAGTCTGTATGTTTATTTTATGTTTTGTATATATAATGTTATATTGGAATTTGTTTATGAGTAAGGGTAGAGTAAAATTTGGGGGTGAAAATCAAGTTGTTGAGTTATTGTGAACTATAGTTCCAACTATGGTTGTGTTAGTTTTATGTGCATTAAATGTCAAATTTATAACTAGGGATTTGGATTGTTATTCTAAGGAGACCATAAAGATTGTTGGTCATCAATGATATTGAACTTATGAGTATCCTGAAGGGAGATATGATTCATTTTTAACAAAGGATTGTTTTCTAGTTGATAAGCCTATGCGTATGATTTATGGAACTCCATATCATTTAATAGTTACATCAGCGGATGTTATTCATTCATTTTCTGTGCCATCTTTAAAATTAAAGATGGATGCTATACCTGGTCGGTTAAATCATTTATTTTTTTGTCCCTCTCAGCATGGGGCTTTTATAGGATATTGTGCCGAATTGTGTGGTGTTAATCATAGAATAATGCCTATCATGATTGAAGTAGTAGATGTTATCAAGTAGTTTGATTTTGTTTTAGTATAATATATTATTTTAGCTTTTCGTGCTAAAGATAGTTTGTGTTTGACTAAACAAAAGGATGTTATTAGAGGTATTAATTGCTTTTTATTTTTATACTTTGTTTTTGTTTTCTATAGTTGGTCATTGTGTTTATTATTGTATATTATTAATTATAAAAGCTTTAATTTCTAGGTTGATATGTTATTTGGTTTATGGGTTTAGATGGTATTCGTTGATTTTTTGTTTGGTGTATATTGGTGGGGTTTATGTTTTGTTTATATTCGTTTCTATTTTTAAACCAAATGATAATAGTATAGGGTATCATAAAATCAACGAGTTTAGCATTGGTTTATGTGTTGTATTAAGGTTAATGTGTGTATTTGCTTTTTATAGGTTGATCGAGGTTGAATTTAGTAAATTTTTATGTACTGTTAATGAAGGTAGATTTTATGTTTGCTTATGTTTGACGTTAATTTTTGGGTTTTTGGTGTTAAGTTTGTTAAGTTGTTGGAGGATGAAATTTTATCGGTAGTTATTGTTCTAGTTTAACATATATTATAATGTGAGAGGTTGTAAACTTCTTTAAGGCTACAGTCAACTAGGAAAAAAACCTATACTTTTTTTTGACAAAAGTGTAGGTTTTTTTCCTCTATTGTATAAAATTAAATGTAAAGATGCCAGAAAATTTATATGGGATTAATTTAGGATTAATTTATGACTAGAGTCTCTTTACTAAAATTTTTATACAATAGAGGAAAAAAACCTATACTTGTGATAATGTTTGATTTGAAATCATATTAATTGCTTTTAATAGCAACATGGGTTTGTAGTTATGTCAGAAGGTATATGAGTTAGTTTTAAGCATTAATTATGGAAGTTTCCTAACTACTCAATGACATATTTATAGCTTATGTTACGGCCATAAGAAAGGTGTATTTATACCATATGTTTATGTATAGTGTGTTAACATTAAGTATTTTTTGTATGTTGATGATTTGAAGTGTTTTTCTATTAGGAGTTACATTGTGTGTGACTGTGAAATTTTTATCTTTTGGTGGATATAAATGATTGTTAAATTTGGATTTCGATATGATTACTTTTGGAGTTCTTTTAATGTTATTGATATGCTTTTTTTATGTCATTTTTTACACTTATCATTATTTTAGTGGAGACATTGCAGGATTTGAGCTAAAAAAGATTATAATGTTGTTTGTTGGTGTGATGGGAATTTTAGTATGTACAGGGGATTTTGTTTCTACTCTTATATTTTGAGAATATTTGGGTGTAGTTAGATTTTTCTTAATTTTATTTTATGATAACTTCTTGAGCTTACGTTCGTCTGTAGTGACTTTGGTATCTTCACGTTTTGGAGATGTGTGCCTATTTCTGTTGATAGGATTAAATTGTTTCGTGTATAAAAGGTTATTACCATGTTTAATTTATTTTTTTTTTATTATTTTTACTAAGAGTGCTAGGTTTCCTTACATAAGATGATTATTGGAAGCTATGCGAGCTCCTACCCCAGTTAGTTCATTAGTTCATTCATCTACTTTAGTAGCAGCTGGTGTGTGGTTTGCTATGCGATATGATTATATAAAATTTTTTAAAAGTTCCATATTATTTACAGTTTTGTTATTACTCACAATTTTAATTACTGCTATCAGAAGTTTATATTTTGTTGATTTAAAGAAGATTATCGCATTGTCTACGTGTAAAAATATATCTTGATGTGTGTTATACCTTATATATGGTGATGTTGTATTGTCTTTATTTCAATTATTGAGACATGGTGTGTCAAAGTGTGTGTTATTCATGCTTATAGGTGATATAATGAGTGGTAGAGGTGGATCTCAAGCTAGAAATTGTGTTTACAGAACTAAGCTTTATGGTAAATGAAATTTATTTGGTTGTTTTTTAGTGATTCTTGGGTTAGCTGGAGTGCCATTTATAGGTGTGTTTTTTACTAAGCATTTTTTACTTTCCGAGTTTACTGGTGTGGTAAAATTAATTAGTTATATAATTATATGTTTTAGAGTTTTTTTGTCATATTATTATTCTTTTCGATTGTGTGCAATCTTGTTTAAATTTAAATGTAGTTCTAGTATTGGTGTATTATTTTTTTTTAACTCTAATTTAATGGTGTTTATATGATTATTTATAAAATTTTACTTATTTTTTTTGTTAGACGAAACTGTGTTCTTGGGGGTGTCTTCAAGTATTATGTTAATTTCATTTCAGATTATATCTTTTTTTTTGATACTAAAGCTATACGATAGAAATTTCATAAGTAATTGAAGAAGTAGATTATTTGGATGCGATAAATTAGTAGAAATGTGTTATCAGTTATTTTATCACACATTAGATTTATTAAGAATCTTTTTTTTTCGTTGAGATAAATTAGTTATTAATTTATTTTGTGGGATAGGTTTACAAAACAGGAATCAATTTTATAAGTGGATAATGTTAAATGTAATTATGTTGAGGGTTTTTACGTTAATTATCTACCTGATAATTTTTTAACAGAGTTTTAAATGTTTATATATTATATAAATATATATAAAGGGGGGTAAACATCCCCCCTTTATATACTATGTAGATACTACCTCTTCTAGTGGTAGATTGAGAGAAGAGGTAGTATCTACATAGTATATATAT